ATACGATGAATTTATTCTACAAATCACAAAGACATTGGAACTTTATATTTCATTTTAGGAAGATGAGCAGGAAGTATAGGAGTTAGTATAAGAACTATCATTCGTTTAGAACTAAGACAACCAGGAGCTTTTTTAGGCAACGATCAAATTTATAACACTATTGTCACAGCTCACGCTTTTATTATAATTTTTTTTATAGTCATACCAATAATAATTGGAGGGTTTGGAAATTGACTAGTCCCTCTTATACTTGGAGCTCCCGATATAGCATTCCCACGAATAAATAACATAAGATTTTGACTTTTACCTCCAGCTCTAATTCTTTTATGTACAGGCTCTTTAACAAACATAGGAGCAGGAACAGGATGAACAGTTTATCCTCCTCTTTCAGGAAATATCTCACACAGTGGAACTTCAGTAGACTTATCAATCTTTTCCCTTCATTTGGCAGGAATCTCCTCAATTTTAGGAGCCATCAATTTCATAGCAACCATTTTTAACATAAAACCCAAACGAATATTAATAGAACAAGTGCCTTTATTTGTCTGATCTATTTTAATTACAGTAATCCTACTATTACTTTCATTACCTGTTTTAGCTGGGGCTATTACTATACTTTTAACAGACCGAAATTTTAACACCTCCTTCTTCGACCCCGCCGGGGGAGGAGATCCAATTCTTTATCAACATTTATTTTGATTTTTCGGTCACCCAGAAGTTTATATTTTAATTTTACCAGGATTTGGAATGATTTCTCATATCGTAAGATTTTACTCAGGGAAAAAAGAACCTCTAGGATCTCTAGGAATAATTTACGCAATAGTAGCAATCGGATTCTTAGGTTTTATCGTATGAGCTCATCACATATTCACAGTAGGTTTAGATGTTGATACACGAGCCTATTTTACAGCCGCAACAATAGTTATTGCTATCCCAACCGGAATTAAAATTTTTAGCTGAATAGCTACTTACTCAGGATCCCCCATCTCTTTTGATACACCAACCCTCTGATCCTTCGGTTTTATTTTTCTATTCACCATAGGAGGTATAACAGGGGTGATTCTAGCGAATTCATCAATTGATGTAATCCTTCACGATACCTACTATGTAGTAGCTCATTTTCACTATGTTTTATCAATAGGAGCTGTATTCGCCATCCTGGGGGGCTTAACCCATTGAATTCCAATACTATATAATTTTTCTATAAACCCCAAATGACTAAAGATTCACTTTGCTATAACTTTCGTAAGAGTTAACATAACTTTTTTCCCACAACATTTCTTAGGCCTAAATGGAATACCTCGACGTTATACAGATTACCCAGATGCCTTCACTTTCTGAAATATCATCTCCTCTATTGGCTCCCTTATATCAACATTTACTATAGCCTTTTTCATCTTCATTTTATGGGAAAGAATAGCTTCCACCCGAAAGATCATCTTTTCACAAAGTAATAACTCATCTTTAGAATGAATAAGAAGCTCTCCGATTGCTATACACACTTTCAGACAACCAATAAATATCACTATTTATTAATGCCAATATGAATATCCCTATCTTTTCAAGATAGAAACTCTATGTTTATAGAAAATTTAATATTCCTTCACGATCAAATCATAGTTTTTTTAATATCCATCACTGCACTAATTTTATATCTCATAGTGACATTTTACACCAGAAGATTCTTCTGACGGAAAAATTTAGAGCATCAAGATATTGAAATTTTCTGAACATCTCTTCCAGCAGTAATTTTAACCATAATAGCCACCCCTTCTTTAAAAGTACTTTATTTCTCTGAAGAAGTAGTAAGACCTTCTATAACTTTAAAAACTATTGGGCATCAATGATTTTGAAGATATGAGTATTCAGAAATAAAAAAAATTCAATTTGACTCCTACATATTAAATGATTCAATCCCACGATTAATTCAAACAAACAATCATATCGTCTGCCCAAGAAAAACACCAATCCGACTAATCGTTACATCAACTGATGTAATTCACTCTTGGACAATCCCCTCACTAGGGGTGAAAGCTGACGCCATCCCTGGCCGATTAAATCAATTATTTCTACTAGTAAGACGACCCGGAATTTATACAGGACAATGTAGAGAAATCTGTGGAACCAATCATTCATTTATACCAATTACCCTATCCTCAATTCCATCATCAGAATTCTTAAAGAGAATTAAAAACATTTCTTTTAGTGGCTGACAAAAGCATTGGTCTCTTAAACCAAAAAATGATCTTATCCTAAAAGAAAGTGTTAATAAAAATATTATATTTCACTGTCAGTGAAAAATTGTTGAATCACACTTTTATTCCTCAAATATCCCCAATAAATTGAACCATCATTTCCTTATTATTTTTATTATCCTTATCCCTTTTAATTTCATTTCATAAAAAAGAAAGAGAAGCCCAAAAAGCAACCGTGTTAAAAAATAAAAAAACCTTATGGATATGATAACAAACTTATTCTCCATTTTTGACCCCTCAATCTACCTTCAAAACACTCCATGATTAATTCTCATAATCCCTATAATCATTTTTTTTAGACAAAAAACCAAAAACTCTTTAATGAATATTTTATATAAAAAATTTATAGATCTTATCTTTAAAGAACTAAACCCTATTTTATCTTCTAAAAAAGTCTACCCAAAGTTAACATTTACATTCATTTTCTTTTTTATTATAGTTATTAATCTTTCCTCTCTAATGCCTTTCAACTTTACATTAACTTCTCAAATCAGACTTAATATACCCATAGCTATAGTTATGTGATTAAGATTTTTAATACTAGGATGAACCAAAAAAACCAAACATATACTTTCCCATCTTCTTCCTATAAGAACTCCTACTCCCTTGATCCCAATTATAATCATCATCGAAATTATCAGTCAAATTATTCGACCGATTACTCTATCTGTTCGCCTAACAGCGAATATAGTAGCTGGTCACTTACTTCTTTCTCTTTTAGGAAACATGTTAATCCTTAATACAACATTCTTCATAAATTCTCTAATCATATTTATATTACTATTCTTTTTAGAAATCTGTGTCTCTATTATCCAAGCATACGTATTCATAACTTTAATCTCACTTTATTCAACAGAAATTTATTAATGAAAAAAATACACCCATTTCACTTAGTTACAGAAAGCCCATGACCAATCCTTTCTTCAATTTCAGCTATATCTATAACTCACTCATTAACTTTATTTATACATTTCAAAACATCTACCCCTTTAATAATTTCTATCACCAGAACTGTATTATGCGCCATTCAATGATGACGAGATATTTTCCGAGAATCTTCCATAGAAGGATGTCATCCTAAAATAACTATAAAAGGTATAAAATTAGGAATAATTTTCTTCATCATCTCTGAAGTAATATTTTTCTCTTCATTCTTCTGAACATTCTTTCATAGAAGAATCTCCCCTAATATCGAATTAGGGAGAGCTTGACCCCCCCAAGGATTAAAAATATTCAACCCCCTCAGAATCCCCTTATTAAACACCATCCTTCTACTTTCCTCAGGAGCATCAATCACTTGAGCCCATCATTCAATAGCAAGAGGAAACTATAAAAAAAGAATTAAAGGAATAATGTTTACAATTTCTTTAGGAATATATTTTACTGCACTTCAAGCTATAGAATATTGACAAGCCCCATTCTCTATCTGAGATTCAGTCTGTGGATCATCTTTTTTTGTAGCTACAGGATTTCATGGACTTCATGTCATCATTGGAACCATTTTTCTAATCATCAGAGCTAATCAACTCGTAAAAATAAAATATAGAAAAACTCATATAATCAGAATAGAAGCAGCTACTTGATACTGACATTTTGTAGATATCGTTTGACTACTTCTCTATTCTATAGTATATTGATGAGGGCGATTCTTCTTTAGTATAAAAAGTACATTTATTTTTCATATAAAAGGAAAAAGAAGAAAAACAGATAAAATTAACTTCCAATTAATAACCAGCCAAAAGCTCTGTTTAAAAAACAAAAAAAATAGAAAACCAAAAAAATAAAAACAACCCCTAAAAATAGATAAAACATCTTCCAGACATTGGACTCAAACTTCACTGCAAAATAAGAAATAGAATTTAAATTTAAAAGAACCTTGGGACCAAAAAGTTCCATCCAAAGAAAATCAAACTTTAAAACACCTAATAAATTAGCTACAAAACAAGAAGAATAAAAAGAAGAAAAAGAAAAAAGAAAAAAAAAATCAGAAAACACAAAAGAAAAAAAACCAAAAGTAAAATTTATCAAAAAATAAGCAAAAACCCCCCCAAAAAAGAACACTAAAAAAGTTAAAACCCTAAAAAAAGAAAAAACAAAAAAAAGAGAATCAAAAAAAACCAAAAATCCAAAATAACCTCCTCAAAACACCGACCAAGAAAAAAGAAAGAAAATTCCCAAAACAACTCTTCTTAAAGAAAAAAAAGATAACATAGAAAATATACTTTTGTAAAAAAATAAACCTCAAAAAAAAATCTTTAATCTATAAACCAAAGAAAAACAACATGAAAAAAATAAAAGAAAGAAAAAGATAACCCCTCCTCCCCCCAAAAAAGAAAATTCCAAAATAAAATCCTTAGAAAAAAACCCAGTCAAAAAAGGGAAACCAAACAAACTTAAAGAAGAAAAAATAAAAATAATAAAAAAAAAGGGGGAAGAAAAAGAAATTCTTCCTTTAAAACGTAAATCCTGACTCCCAAAACCCAAAATCAAAAAAGAACCACATTTTAAGAAAAGTAAAGATTTATATAAAGCATGGCACACTATATGAAAAAAACCTAACATTCATTCCCCTGAAGAAACAGAAAACATTATGAAACCCAATTGACTTAAAGTAGACATAGCCACAATCCTTTTAATATCAGAATCATAAACAGCTAAAACTCCAGTACAAAATATAGTAAATAAAGAAAAAGAACAAAATAAAAAAGAAGAAAAAATAAATTTCAAAGAATAATAATAACGAATTAAAAGATAAACCCCCGCAGTCACCAAAGTAGAAGAATGAACCAAAGAAGATACAGGAGTAGGCGCAGCTATAGCTGCTGGTAGCCAAGCGCTAAAAGGAAACTGGGCTCTTTTTGTTATAGCCGCAAAGATAATAAAAAAAGATAAAAAAACAACACCTCCAAAAGAAAAATTTAAAAAACTTCAACTACCAACCAAAAACATAAAAAAAAAAGAAAACAACATTCCTAAGTCCCCAAAACGATTTCTCAAAACAGTCAATAAACCAGAGCGTAAAGAATTAAAATTATTATAAAAAATAACTAAAAAGAAAGAGACTAATCCTAAACCATCTCATCCAACCATAGAAGAAAAAAAACTAAATCTAAATACCAAAAGAAGCATAGAAAAAACAAAAGCTAAAAGAATCAAAAGAAAACGCTTATAAAAAACATCCCCCCCTATATAAAAATCAGAATACAAAAAAACAACAGAGGAAATCAACAACACAAAACTAGAAAATCTCAAAGACAAAAAATCCAAAACAAAAATAAAATCTAAATTAACAGAACCTACATTAAAAAAAGGAAAAACAAAAACAATACCCCCAGAATAAAAAACCAAAAATAAGAAGAAAAAAAATAAATGAAAAACAAACAAAAAAGAAGAAAATAATAAACCCAAAGATTTTAAAAACCAAAAAATATAAGAAAATATATCATTTCCTCTAACACGAACAAAATTTACTAACAAAACAATTCTAAAAGCCGATCCACAAACTATCATAATTAGATAAACTATTAAAAGAGAAGAAAACCCACCTACACTTAAAGAACAAAAGAAAAAAAACATAAAGTATATAGAAAGCATCATCATCTCTAAGCTAATCAAAAGATACAAAAAATGATAATGAAAAAAAATAAAAGAAAACAACCCACAATAAAAAACAAAGAAAAAAACTCTCATCCCCCACAAACCAATTAGATAAAAAATTTTGAATTGCACTCAAAAAAAGTTTCCCACTTTATCTAATATTTAACTTAATAATCTTAAGAATGACTATTTTGATCATTATATTAAATCTAAAAAGAACTTTCAAAGAAAAAAAAGATAATAAAAAAGAAAAATCAAGAAGATTTGAATGCGGTTTTAACCCCCAATCTGAGATGAACACCGCCTTTTCTAGACAATTCTTCATAATCGCCCTCTTATTTTTAATCTTCGATATAGAAATCTGCCTTCTCATCCCATTTATCAGCAACGAAGAAAATAACTCATTCAAAATATGAAGAATATTTCTAATTATAATAACCTTAATTTTTATAACTTTTTTAGAATGAGAAATAGGAATAATTGAATGATCAAAATAATGCATACAAAACTACTTAATTTCTTCAAAATTACACTTTCAATCAAGCTCAAAATGCAGACAATAATAGTTTATAAAAAATATGAATTTTGTAATTTCAAGAAGAAAAATGTCTATCCAAATTTCCCTAAGAATTTACAATTCTCCATTCACAAAACTTTTTAGACTTGATAGAAGCCCAAGGCATTTTACTGTTAATAAAAAGAAGAGAAATCCTATCAATTAACAGCTAATAAAACACTCTTTGAATTCTAAATTCAATATATAATATATACTTTTTAGCTTTTCAAACTTTTTTCCTATCCTCACTTTTTTAGATTTTATCATCTATCCATACTATATAAATACAAGAACTTCAGATAGAAAAATCTCCTTCCTATATATACATATGATTAAAAGCTTCTTTTCTTTTTTTTTTCTGTAGAAAAGAAGCTTTTAATCAGCATTTTATTTTATAGGCAAAGACTTCTAAAGTCTAAAAGAAATATTGATCACTTTTACTTTTCTCTTTAAAAGAAAAATAATCACAGCTTTTTTTAATTTAAGATCCTATAAATCATCTTTATACGGTTAAAATTTTACTATCTTTCAGAAAGAACAAATAAAAAGGGAATCATTTATATTATTTATTTATTTTAAATTCATTGATTCCCTTTACCTATCATCTAAATGGAAGAGTGAAAAATATAGGGCCCTCCCGGGCTCCCTAAGCAATTTATATAAATGACAATTAAACATAAATATTTTATTAATGGTTCTTTATATATTCACATAAATATAAATCAACATATTTTCTTTACATTCAACTTACTTTTTTTGTAAATGCTAAGAAGTTTTTATTATTCATATAAACCTCTAACTTTATAAGTTATTGAATTAAATAACCTGTTGATTAAAAGAAAGATGCAAAAGTTTAATTATAAATAAATTTACTCAATTCTCTTTAAGATCACAACTTAATATTTCCTAAACTGTGAATAAGAATGAAAAAAGAACTGCTAATTCTTTAAATAGTTTATCTACATTCTTTTAAATGAAAAGTAAAAATGACACTAAAGAAAATAGGTGTCCGAACAATAATATTATATCTTTTAGATTTATTAATTCAAAAGAATAATTAATATTATTAAATCCATGAAATATAGAAGAAAACAAATAAAAAGAAATAATTGAATTTATAAATAAACATCCCCCCAAAACTAAAAGATTGAAGTTTGTGAATGAAAGAATAGAAAAGATTAAAAATAACTCAGAAAAAAAGTTCATTGAAGGTGGAAGAGAAATGTTGAAAGAAAGAGTTAATGAAAACCAAAAGAACAATCTAGGTATCATCATAACACCCCCCTTAACTAAAAAAATTCTTCGAGAATAAAACCGTTCATAAAAGATGTTTAAACAATAAAATAAAGAAGAAGAGACAAACCCATGGCTTAAAAGTATTAAAAAGATTCCCCAAAAAGAAAATTCCAAAAAAGAAAACACCCCAGAAATTACAAGATTTATATGTATAATCGACAAATAAGCGATTATTTTCCTTAAATCTACCTGGTAAAAACAAATAAAAGAAGAAACCAAAGACCCCCAAATCCCCCAAACGAAAAATACCTCTGAAAACAAACAAACTTGAAAAAAAACCATGGGTAAGACTATATACAAACCAAAAACTCCTAACTTCAAAAGAACTCCTGCTAAAATTATTGAACCAGATACTGGAGCCTCTACATGAGCCTTAGGTAATCATAAATGAAGAAAAAAAGAAGGGACTTTAACGAAAAAAATGAAAACGGAAATAAAAATGAAAAAATAATCTCAAAGAGAAAAATAAATAAATCAAAAAGAGTTAAAGGAAATATTCTTTTGGTTTGAATATACAATAAATAAAAAGATAATAAAAGGTAAAGAAAAAAACAAAGTGTACATAAGCATATAAAAAGCTGACTCTAGTCGTTCAAACATAAAACCTAAACCACAAATAATAAAAAAAATAGGTAAAATAGAAAACTCAAAAAAAACATAAAAAACAAATAAATTAGAAGAGATAAAAACAAAAAATACAGAAGAAAACAATAAAGCAACACTCAGCAAAAAGTTAAATTCTAACTCCAAAAAAAGAAAGAAGAAATTTCCAAAAATCATAAAAATTCTGATTAAAATAGTTAATAAAATTAACCCTCAAGAAAAAACACTAAAATTAAAAAGTAATCTCTCTAAATTAAAAGTTCTCAAAATCATTAAAAAAGAAAAAATATACAATAAAACAATTAGTTTTAAGTACTCTCTTTTTTTCCCGAAAAAAAGACAAAAAGGAAGGATAAGAAAAAACCCCATAAAACTGAAGCCTAAGCTTTTTAGGATTCGAAATCCTTCTTTTTCAATTAACAGTTTATTTGACTTACAATCAAAAAAAGCTTTTGCACTGTTAAATTACAATATCAAAATATTTGATCCTAATTTCAAGCTCATTATTTTTAATAAACAGAAACCCGACAATCATAATTTTATTATTAACCTTATTAACTATTTCTAGTACATTTATTCTAATCAAAATAATAAAAATAATCTGAATAAGATATTTAATTTTAATATTAATTGTAGGAGGAATAATAGTTTTTTATATTTTTATTATCCAAATAAACTCAAACGAAAAAATACAAATAAAAGTAAACAATAAAATACTCATTTTAATAATACCCCTAATTTTATTTTATTCTAAACCTAAAACTCAAACTTCAATAGAAAACTCTAACTTCACCATTAGTTTTAATTTAAACATTATAATTGTAATCTCTATAATTTTAATTTCAATCTCTTTAATATTCTTATCAAAAATTTCAATAAGTCCATTATCACCATTTAAAACAATCAAATAATGAAAAAAAAAACAAATGAATTCTCTCCCCTGTTGAAAATAATAAAAACTAGAATTATCCTTCTCCCCACCCCTTCAAACATCTCTTATATATGAAATTTAGGATCCTTACTAGGTATAAATCTTTTAATTCAAATTATCTCAGGGATTATGCTATCAATACATTTTTCACCAGAATCTTCTATAGCTTTTGAAATTACTTTAAACTCTTCTCGTAACGTATATTCAGGATGAATATTACGAATAGTACACATAAATGGAGCTTCTTTATTCTTCATTTTTATTTATATACATATTAGACGGGGAATATTATATTCCTCATTTCTAAAAAAAGAAACATGAACAAGAGGAACTTTCATTTTAATCATTCTCATAGCAACAGCATTTCTAGGGTATGTATTACCTTGGGGCCAAATATCCTTCTGAGGGGCCACAGTAATTACCAACCTATTATCTGCCATTCCATTTTTTGGGGAGGAAATTGTTAAATGACTATGAGGAGGGTTTTCGGTAGGAAATCCTACTTTAAACCGATTCTTCTCTCTTCATTTTCTTCTTCCAATAATCCTATCATTATTAATCATAATTCACATTTTCTCATTACACGAAACAGGATCATCAAACCCTTTGGGAATCATAAATAACAAAGAAAAAATAACATTTCATTCCTTCTTTTCTTGAAAAGATATATTAACTCCATCCTTAATTTTCTTTTTATTTATTATTTATTGTCTAATAACCCCATATATTTTAGCAGACCCAGAAAACTTCAACCCAGCTAATCCTATATCAACTCCCATTCATATTCAACCTGAATGATATTTTTTATTCGCTTATGCTATCCTACGATCAATTCCTAATAAATTAGGAGGAGTAATTGCTTTAGCGATAAGAATCTTTCTGTTAATCCCAATTCAATCAAAAAAAAAGAAAAAAAGATCTTGTAAATTCTCCCCCCAAAAAAAAACATTATTTTGAATATTAGCTACATCTTTTCTTCTACTTACTTGAGGAGGAGCAAAACAAATCGAAGAGCCTTTTAGCACCTTAAGAAAAATATTAAGAATTACTTATTTTCTTTGTATTTTTCAAACCTAACTTTCTTTTTACTTATCTTGAAAATAAGTTTTAGAAAAAATCTAGAAAGTTTTAAACAAGAGGCATTTTCCAATACAACTACTTTGTTACGACTTATCTTCTAAAAGAGCGACGGGCGATATGTACATTTTTTTTTACAAATTCAAAAAAAGAAATTAACATAAATTTACAAACAAATCCTAAAAATCCAATTAAAAAATAGATAGAAAGATATGGCTAATTTTTTCTCACTTATAAATTGAACCTTGACCTGAATTAAATAATAATTTTAAAAAGAAAAATAAACAAATAACCATCTTCAAACGGAGGTATACAAAATAATAAAAGAAGAAAATTTAAACGCGGACTATCGATTACAAAACAAGCCCCTCTGAATAGAAAAAAAACCGCCAGAAACCTTAGGTTTAAAACTCAATCATTAATACCTAAAAAAATTTTAAAAGGGTATCTAATCCTCTTCCTTTAAAAACTCAAAAGAAAAACCAATAAAAAAAAAGAAATAAAAATTTCACCTTTCATTTCAAAAATAAAAAGAAAAAATCAATCTTCAAAAAAAATTTAGAAACTTAATCGTATAACCGCAACTGCTGGCACGCCATTTGATAAAAAAAACTAAAACAAAAATCCTTTAATATTAAACCCTAATAAACATAAAATACTTATAAATAAAACATTTAAAATAAAAACCCAAAAACAGTGATTCAAAAGATAATTCCCTAAGCCCCCAAAGCCAACATTCTTTATAAACTAACTTTTGATTAAACAGAAAAATTATAACAAAAAAAAACACAAAACAAAACAAAAAAAAGTAAAAACCTTCAACAAAAATCCATCATTATATCAAATCGAAAACGAGGAAAAGAGGCACGAACTCATACAAAAACACCCCCAAGTAAAAAGACCCTTAAAAAATAAAACCCCATACCTATAAAATAAGAAGTTAAAAAACAAAGAAAAACAATAAAAGAATATTCTCTCAAAAAAATAAAAATGAAAAACTCAGAAAAATACTCAGTATTAAATCCAGAAACCAACTCAGATTCCCCTTCCATAAAATCAAAAGGAGAACGACCAGTTTCCGCTAAACAAGAAAAAAACCAACAAAAAAATAAAGGAAAATTCAAAAGAAAAAAATAAACCCCTCACCCAAAATTAAAAATCTTTAACAAACTAAATCTAGAGAAAAAAAAAACAAAAGATATAAACATAAAAATCATAGAAACTTCATAAGAAATAGATTGAGCTGCAGCTCGAAAAGATCCTAATTTAGAAAAAATAGATCCTGAAAATAGACCACTAAATAAAAGATAAAAAACAGATAATCTAGAAATAAAAAAGAAAAACAAAACACCGAAAGAAAAAGAAAAAAAAGAAGAAAAAGAAAAATAATTAATCCAAACTAAAAAACTAAGAAAAACTCCAAGACAAGGAGAAAAAAAGTATAAAAAATAATAATAATAAACAATAAAAACAGAAGATTTTCTAAATAACTTCATAAAATCTGCAAAAGGTTGAAAACTCCCTAAAAAAAATCTCTTATCAGGACCCAAACGAAGATGAAAACTCCCTAAACCCTTTACCTCAAACAAAGTGAAAAAAGCAACAGAAACTAAAATAAAAATCAATAAAATCAAAAAATTAAATATCAAAATCGAAGGTAAAACATAAAAGAGACTTAAACTCTACACAATTCATCTGCCACATCGATCTAAAAGAAAATTAATTATTCCTCTCGTACTAAAAAAATAGCAAAAATTTAAAGATAAAATCCAGTCTGGCTCACACCGACTTGAACTCAGTTCATGTGTTCATTTAATAGTCGAACAGACTATCTATTTTATCTTCTGCTTCAAAAAGAAAGAACAAACCAACATCGAGGTCACAAAATCACTTATAAATAAGAACTTCATAAAAGAATTATGCTGTTATCCCTTAGGTATTTTAACATAAAACAAAAAAGAAGATAAAAAAACAAAAAAATATATATTAAAATACAAATTTACCCCAAATAAATTCAACTTTCAGAATAAAATAATTAAAAATCTAAAAAACTAAAAAATAAATAAAAATCTAAGGGTCTTTTAGTCTTTTAAAATTCCTCGAGAATTTTTCAATCAAAAAACAAATTCAAAAATAATAAAAATAAAAACTTTCTATTAAACTCTCATTCATACTAGAACCCAATTAAAATACTAATGATTTCGCTACCTTAGCATAGTCAAATTACCATGGCCATTAAAAATCATGGGGCAGAGAAAACTAAAGAAATCTTTAGAAAAGATTTTGATAAACATTTAATAAAAAATCAATTTCAAATTAAAATAATCTCAAACAAAAAAACATAAATACAAAACAAAAACAAATCTACTAATAAAAAAATCATAAAAGAAATCAATAAAGGAAGATAAAAACACCAAAAAAAGAAAAAAACAAATAAATTGTTCAAACACATCCAAAAAACTGATAATAATAAAATAAACTAAAAAAACAACAAGAAAAAATGAAAGCTCAACCCCCCATAAAACTTTTAACTAGAAAAAATAAATCGCCAGCATATAACATCCATGAAATTTAAAGTAATTCTACAAAAAAATATAAAAACATAGATCTAATAAAATTCGAGAAAAAAAAATAATAAAAAATCTTTCCTCCCTAATACAAAAGGTAAAATTTAAAAAACTAGAAAACTTTCCTAAAAAAAAAATAAAAGCAGAAAAAAAAAGAATTACTATAAAAACCTTCAAAATCAAATTTTGACATGACAATACACCAAAAGTAAGTATAATACATAAATATTTCGATACAATATTTAAGGAAGTCCTATACTTACCTCCACTTTTTCCAGGAAAAAAAAAGGAAAAAGTGGTATAAGATAAGCTATTTAAGCTAATGGGTTCATACCTCATTGAAAGGCCACCTTCTTATATATAATAAAATGATCAACTTTAATTATCTCCCCTCTAATCATTATTTTTAGAAAAAATTGAATCTTCATTTGAAGATTATTTGAGATAAACACCTTTGCTTTCATCATAATAATAAATAAAAAAAAACAAAGAGAATCAATATTATTATATTTTTTAGTACAAAGAACCGCATCCTTAATGATTCTTCTATCTTTGAATAGAAGAATTTCTCTATCAATAATATTAAAATCCCCCAGAGAGTTAACACCTACATTAATCTTATTAAGAATGGCTTTAAAAAGTGGGAGAGCTCCCTTTTATATATGGATGCCCCCTATTGTCCGAAAAATTAGTTGAGAAAACATTTTCCTTCTTCTTAGACTTCAAAAACTGGCTCCAACTTTCTTCATCATCATCAACCCAAAAGTCATTTTAACCGAAATATTAATTTTTTTCTCTATTGTTTCAGGTACAATACTTCAACTTACAAGAATTAACCTAAAACTTTTAATCACCTTTTCCTCAATTAGCCACTTAAGCTGAATGATGATTTCCGGGATCTTATCATTCAATCTGTTTCTATTTTACTTTAGCATTTACACAATCCTACTCTTTTATATTTCTAAAGAAAGAAGAAATATAAATATTATTTATATTTTAAAGACTGAAATCAACCTTTCTTTCTCTGTAAATATCCTATCCTTCAGAGGAATACCCCCTTTTTTAGGATTCATCCCTAAATGAATAATTATCTCATCTTCCGTAAAAATCAATCCATTAAAACCATTTATATTATTATTAATTTTTATAAGATGCTTAAATATTTATATTTACACTCGTATCCTTTTTCTAAAAAGAATAAATAAACAAAATTCTTTTAAAAAAAGAAATAAAATTGTCTCCTTCTCCACCATTATGAACTTCATTGCTCCAATTCTTTTATTCTTTTCCCCCCAATAAAGTAAATAAAAAAATGAATGAGTAAACAAGAAACAAGCTTTATTTCCTTTAAATTTGCAATTTAACATTCAAAAAACTTTACTTGTGTTTTTCTTAAAAATAAGAAAAACACCTAAAAATCCTCATTTAAAAATTATCTTACTTTTAGACAAAAAGTTTTATATAAAAAATATTTTAAACCCAGAAAGTTAACACCTACATATAAAATGTTTTATAAAACCTCTAAATGGGAGAAGCTTGTTTTATAAATAGATGTCTCCATTCTTTTTAAATTTCATAAATAATAAAGTTGACTTTTAAATCTAAACCGAAATAAATCTTCCCTCATCTTTAAGAAAAAACTTCATTTTCGTAAAACATAAATTTTAAGAAAATTGAATTCTTAAACCCTTTTTCTTATAAATTTTATATTTTTAAAATCCCAGCTTTATCTGAAGTCAAATGATCCATTTTGCCCCATTACCCTACCCCAAAAAGCAATAGGTTATAAAAACTATCATCCTTCAAAGATGAAGAAAAAAGCTTTTTCAAAATACAAACTTCATAAATAAATGATA